GAATTCGGACCTCTCCGATTCAACTTGGACCATAGTTCCTGACCTAAAATTCTACGCAAATCAAGATCGAGAAAAGGAAGTTTTGCAATCATTGACTCAAACTCATTGTCGAATCCCATTCAGCAGAATATGGAGGTACTTATGGCGGAACGGGCCAATCTGGTATTTCACAATAAAGTGATAGATGGAACTGCTATTAAACGACTTATTAGCCGATTAATAGATCACGTTGGGATGGCATATACATCACACATCCTAGATCAAGTAAAGACCCTAGGTTTCCAGCAAGCCACTGCTACATCCATTTCATTAGGAATTGATGATCTTTTAACGATACCTTCTAAGGGCTGGCTTGTCCAAGATGCTGAACAACAAAGTTTGATTTTGGAAAAACATCATCATTATGGGAATGTACATGCGGTAGAAAAATTACGCCAATCTATTGAGATATGGTATGCTACAAGTGAATATTTGCGACAAGAAATGAATCCTAATTTTAGGATGACGGACCCCTTCAATCCAGTCCATATGATGTCTTTTTCGGGAGCTAGGGGAAATGCATCTCAAGTACATCAATTAGTGGGTATGAGAGGATTAATGTCGGATCCCCAAGGACAAATGATTGATTTACCTATTCAAAGCAATTTACGCGAAGGACTGTCTTTAACAGAATATATTATTTCTTGCTATGGAGCTCGTAAAGGAGTTGTAGATACTGCTGTACGCACATCAGATGCTGGATATCTTACGCGTCGACTTGTTGAAGTAGTTCAACATATTGTTGTACGTAGAACGGATTGTGGCACTATCCGAGGGATTTCTGTGAGTCCTCGAAATCAAAATCGAATGATGTCAGAAAGAATTTTTATCCAAACATTAATTGGTCGTGTCTTAGCAGACGATATATATATAGGTTCCCGATGTGTCGCCTTTCGAAATCAAGATCTTGGGATTGGACTTGTCAATCGATTAATAACCTTTGGAACACAATCAATATCTATTCGAACTCCCTTTACTTGTCGGAGTACATCTTGGATCTGTCGATTATGTTATGGTCGGAGTCCCACTCATGGTGACCTAGTTGAATTGGGGGAAGCTGTAGGTATTATCGCAGGTCAATCTATTGGCGAACCGGGGACTCAACTAACATTAAGAACTTTTCATACCGGCGGAGTATTTACAGGAGGTACTGCCGAACATGTACGAGCCCCTTATAATGGAAAAATCAAATTCAATGAGGATTTGGTTCATCCTACACGCACACGTCACGGGCATCCTGCCTTTCTATGTTATATGGACTTGTCTGTAATTATTGAGAGCGAAGATATTATACATAGCGTGACTATTCCACCAAAAAGTTTTCTTTTAGTTCAAAATGATCAATATGTGGAATCAGAACAAGTGATTGCTGAGATTCGCGAGGGGACATACACTTTTCATTTTAAAGAGAGGGTTAGAAAATATATTTATTCTGACTCAGAGGGTGAAATGCACTGGAGTACTGATGTGTCTCATGCACCCGAATTTACATATAGTAATGTACACCTCTTACCAAAAACAAGTCATTTATGGGTATTATCAGGAAATTCATGTGGATCTAGTCGAATTCTTTTTTCGATCCACAAAGATCAAGATCAAATGAACATACCCTTTCTTTCCGTCGAAAGAAAATCTATTTCTAGCCTCTCAGTGAATAATGATCAAGTGAGCCAAAAATTTTGGAGTTCGGATTTTGCTGATAAAAAAAAATCAGGGACTCCCTATTATTCAGAATTGAATGGAATCTTAGGTACTAGTCATTATAATTTCATATATTCTGCTATTTTTCATGAGAACTCAGATTTATTAGCAAAAAGGCGAAGAAATCGCTTTCTCATTCCATTTCAACCGATTCAAGAGCAAGAGAAAGAATTCATACCGCATTCAGGTATCTCGATTGAAATACCCATAAATGGTATTTTTCGTAGAAATAGTATTTTTGCTTTTTTTGATGATCCTAGATACAGAAGAAAGAGTTCCGGAATTCTGAAATATGGGACTCTAAAGGCGGATTCAATCATCCAAAAAGAGGATATGATTGAGTATCGAGGAGTCCAAAAATTTAAGACAAAATACGAAATGAAAGTAGATCGCTTTTTTTTCATTCCTGAGGAAGTGCATATTTTACCCGAATCCTCGGTCATAATGGTACAGAACTATAGTATCATTGGAGTCGATACACGAATCACTTTAAATATAAGAAGCCAAGTCGGCGGGTTGATCCGAGTGGAGAGAAAAAAAAAAAGGATTGAACTCAAAATATTTTCGGGAGATATCCATTTTCCGGACAAGACAGATAAGATATCCCGACACAGTGGCATCTTGATACCGCCAGGAAGGGGAAAAACAAACGCGAAGGAATCCAAAAAATTAAAAAATTGGATTTATGTCCAACGGATCACACCAACCAAGAAAAAGTTTTTTGTTTTGGTGCGGCCTGTAGCCACCTATGAGATAGCGG